GAGCAATAATAAGCCCTTACTCAACTTGTGTTTACGTTTTATTCAATGATAGACCAAGAAATGAAAAATCAGTCTTTTTCGTTTAAATAAAAAATGAGCAATTCTATAAGGTTAAATAAAAATAAAATTAATCATTTGAGATAATTGCTATGCTTAGTGTGCGACTCGTCGGTTTTTTTAAGGTTAGGATTAAAATCAAAAAGAAGGATCAGCCCATACATAATCTGAACTAATAATTATAAAACTAATAACCAACTCATCGCTTCGCATTATCTGGATCTAAAAAACCAACCAGGCAAGATATGTTATATTGGTCATATCATTGTAGCAACTGAAATTTTTTTTGCATAAAAAAAACAATCCGATTATGAGTTGTGAAGCAATAAAAGTATGCGGATAAATGGAAGGGTGAAAGAAAGAGAGAAAAAGAATATGAATGATATATGATTCCAATATGTAATATGTAAGGTCTATGGGTCATCTCATAAAAGGTAGTGTAATAAAGCATTAAGACTGATGGATTCATAATTAGATGAATCTGTTCATAGAACAAAAAAGCCAAGAGCCCCGAGACAATAAAGACTGAGAAGATTGACTCAAGAACAAATTTTATTAAGGGCTCCATTGTATAATTAAGACCTAACCATTAATCGAGAGGCGATGGGAACGAGGGAACCCGTGAATACATAATATTCTATTGAAAATGAATCCTAATAATTCATTGGGTAGGATGGCGTAAGGAACCCAAGACCAATCCATTTATTATGAGAGGTCGGTTCATGGGCTAATTAACCCGAGAACCGAAACACATATAAAAAGAGTAAATATTCGCCCGCGAACGTTTCCATTTTATTAGATTTCTAAATTTGGGTCGTATAATAATAGATAAAAAAAGAAAAGGCAAAACAAAATAAAGATTTGTTATAACCTTATAATAAAAGAAAAAATTATTCTATTATTCTAGAATCTATAAAGAGTTTAGTTTTCTATCAAAAGAAGATATACAAATTTAGAAAATTTCTAATAAATTGATTAAATGAAATCTCAAAGAATCCCCCGATTCAATCTATTATTCAGTAAATACATGTATATTTTTTTGAATCGTTTCATTCGCGAGGAGCTGGATGAGAAGAAACTCTCATGTCCGGTTCTGTAGTAGAGATGGAATTGAGAAATAACCATCAACTATAACCCCAAAAGAACCAGATTTCGTAAACACCATAGAGGAAGAATGAAAGGAATGTCTTATCGAGGCAATCGTATTTGCTTCGGTAGATACGCTATTCAGGCACTTGAACCCGCTTGGATCACATCTAGACAAATCGAAGCGGGACGAAGGGCAATGACACGAAATGCACGACGCGGCGGAAAAATATGGGTACGTATATTTCCAGACAAACCCGTTACACTAAGACCCACAGAAACACGTATGGGTTCAGGGAAAGGATCCCCCGAATATTGGGTAGCTGTTGTTAAACCAGGTAGAATACTTTATGAAATGGGTGGAGTAGCAGAAAATATAGCCAGAAAAGCTATTTCAATAGCGGCGTCCAAAATGCCTATACGAACCCAATTCATTACTTCGGGATAAAAATGTAGAATCAAAGGAAAGCGGTCTTTGTTTGAGATGAAAAAAAAACAATTGCAATTGCAGATTTATTTTTTTTTGGACAAACAATATTTCTTTTTTTTTTACTTCGCCCTTTGAAAGAAAAGATTCCAAAATAATATGATTCAACCTCAAACCCTTTTGAATGTAGCAGATAACAGCGGAGCCCGAGAATTGATGTGTATTCGAATCATAGGGGCTAGTAATCGACGATATGCTCATATTGGTGACGTTATTGTTGCTGTAATCAAGAAAGCCGTCCCAAATACACCTCTAGAAAGATCAGAAGTGATCAGAGCTGTAATTGTACGTACTTGTAAAGAACTCAAACGAGAAAACGGTATGATAATACGATATGATGACAATGCTGCGGTTGTTATTGATCAAGAAGGAAATCCAAAAGGAACTCGAATTTTTGGTGCGATTGCCCGAGAATTGAGACAGTTAAATTTCACTAAAATAATTTCATTAGCACCTGAAGTATTATAAGATGGGACCGTGGGATAGTTATAGTATTTCAATGAAATTAATTAGTAGATTGTGTATCACGTATATACCTTTTTAAATTAATAACTATTTAATAAAAAAAGCATGTTGATTAGATCAAAATTAAAAGTAACCAATAATTTTCGTTTATCATGGGTAAGGACACTATTGCTAACATAATAACCTCCATTCGCAATGCTGACATGAATAGAAAAGGAATGGTTCGAATACCATCTACTAACATCACCGAAAACATTGTTAAAATACTTTTACGAGAAGGTTTTATTGAAAACGTAAGGAAACATCGGGAAAGCAACAAGGATTTTTGGGTTTTAACCCTACGACATAGAAGAAATAGGAAAGGACCATATAAAACGATTTTAAATTTAAAACGGATCAGTCGACCTGGTCTCCGAATCTATTCTAACTATCAACGAATTCCTAGAATTTTAGGCGGAATGGGGATTGTAATTCTTTCTACTTCTCGGGGTATAATGACAGACCGAGAAGCTCGACTACAGGGAATCGGCGGAGAAATTTTGTGTTATATATGGTAATCTTTATGATATTCGAATTATACACAGAACTTCCCTATTTGTAAAAAAAACAAAAGAGAGAGAAGAGGTGGGTTTCTAATACCACTCCTCCTTCATTAATTGATACTTTGAAAGGGGTTTCATCTGGAATGAAAGAACAAAAAAGGATTTATGAAGGTTTAATTACTGAATCACTTCCCAATGGTATGTTTGGGGTTTGTTTAGATAATGAGGATCCAATTCTAGGTTACGTTTCAGAAAGGATTCGACATAGTTTTATACATCTACTAGGTCATATAGAGTCAAAATTGCAGTAAGTTGTTACGATTCAACCAGAACCAGAGGGCGTATAATTTAGAGACTACGAAACAAAGATTCGAATGATTAGGTGAAGTAGTCTTTTCACTTGCAATATTCTTTTTTTGTAGGGATACAATTCGAAATAGAAAATTTCAAGAAACTTATTTTCTTCCAATAAGTAGATTCGGGATTAAGGTAAGGAATGACAAATATGAAAATAAGGGCCTCCATTCGGAAAATTTGTGAAAAATGTCGACTAATCCGTAGGCGGAGACGAATTATGGTAATTTGTTCCAATCCGAGACATAAACAAAGACAAGGATAATCTTTATAAAAAAAGGACCCCTAAAGGCCACCCACGATATACACATCAAAATAAATAAAGGATCCGTTTTGACATGAAATGGATATATCCATATATCTCTGACTTAGATTTATGAGATGATAAAATATGGCAAAACCCATACCAAGAATCGGTTCACGTAGAAATGGACGTATTAGCTCACGTAAAAGTACGCGTAGAATACCAAAGGGCGTTATTCATGTTCAAGCAAGTTTCAACAATACAATTGTGACTGTTACAGATGTACGGGGTCGGGTAATTTCTTGGTCCTCCGCCGGTACTTGTGGATTCAAAGGTACAAGAAGAGGGACACCATTTGCCGCTCAAACCGCAGCTGGAAATGCTATTCGGGCAGTAGTGGATCAGGGTATGCAACGAGCAGAAGTCATGATAAAGGGCCCTGGTCTCGGAAGAGATGCAGCATTAAGAGCTATTCGTAGAAGCGGTATACTCTTAAGTTTCATACGGGATGTAACCCCTATGCCACATAATGGCTGTAGGCCCCCTAAAAAACGACGTGTGTAAAAATAACCATTGAAGAGAAATTTCAAGAGAAATAAATAATTCAATGATTTGATCAAAAAATATTACTATGGTTCGAGAGAAAATAAGAGTATCGACTCGGACACTAAAGTGGAAGTGTGTTGAATCAAGAGCAGACAGTAAGCGTCTTTATTATGGCCGCTTTATTCTGTCTCCACTTATGAAGGGTCAAGCCGATACTATAGGCATTGCGATGCGAAAAGCTTTGCTTGGAGAAATAGAGGGAACATGTATCACACGTGCAAAATCTGAAAAAATACCACATGAATACTCTACCATAGTCGGTATTCAAGAATCAGTACATGAAATTTTAATGAATTTGAAAGAAATTGTATTGAGAAGTAATCTGTATGGAACTCGTGATGCGTCTATTTGTGTCAAGGGTCCTGGATGCGTAACTGCTCAAGACATCATCTTACCACCTTCTGTGGAAATCGTTGATAATACACAGCATATAGCTAACCTAACGGAGGCAATTAATTTGTGTATTGAATTAAAGATCGAGAGGAATCGCGGATATCGTATACAAACGCCAAATAATTTTCAAGACGCAAGTTATCCTATAGATGCTATATTCATGCCTGTTCGAAATGCGAATCATAGTATTCATTCTTATGTAAATGGGAATGAAAAACAAGAGATACTTTTTCTCGAAATATGGACCAATGGAAGTTTAACTCCTAAAGAAGCACTTCATGAAGCCTCTCGGAATTTGATTGATTTATTTATTCCTTTTTTACATGCGGAAGAAGAAAACTTCCATTTAAAAAACAATCAACAGAAAGTTACTTTACCCCTTTTTACTTTTCATGAGAAATTGGCTAAACTAAGGAAAAAGAAAAAAGAAATAGCATTAAAATATATTTTTATTGACCAATTAGAATTGCCTCCTAGGATCTATAATTGCCTCAAAAGGTCCAATATACATACATTATTTGACCTTTTGAATAATAGTCCAGACGAACTTATGAAAATGAAATATTTTCGCATAGAAGACGTAAAACATATATTAGACATTCTCGAAATGGAAAAGAATTTTGCATAAATTTTAAATCCATTGGATTTTTTTTGTAGAAAAACTTTAGAAATAGAAAAGAAAAAAAAGACGAAAACGAAGTTTGAATCTTTAACGGAATCCATATACTCAAAATAAATCAAAAATTTAATTAAATATGTGTATCTA